ATTTTTCTTGATATTTATTTTATTTCTTTTAACTCATATCTACGAGAAAATCTCGTATGAATATAATATTATTCATAGAATATAACATATATTCTATTATTATAATAAGATGCTTATATACATAGGAATATCAAAAAAACTGATCGTAAAAAAGAACGAGGGAATACTGGGGGGAGGGGAAGAAAGGTACTTTTTTTTTTTTAGAAAGGTAGAATCTTATCTCTTTTTTATTCTCTTAAATCAATCATGGAAATTAGGAATCCCGTGTAAAATACAAAGGAATTTCAAATACTTCCATATCCGATATGTATTACCATTAGATATTTTAATAAAACATTAAAACATAAAGAAGGAGGATTAAAAATGCGAGATCTAAAAACCTATCTTTCCGTGGCACCGGTACTAAGTACTCTCTGGTTCGGGTCTTTAGCGGGTTTGTTGATAGAAATCAATCGTTTATTCCCAGATGCGTTGACATTTCCTTTTTTTTCATACTAGTTTAGTTAGTAACATGGGAAGGGGTGAAGAAGATTAGAGATATAATCAAAAAATCTATGACTAATCCCTTCCCCTCTTTTTTGAATTATCAAAAATTCAATTAGCTACTTAGAGACAAAATAAAGAAAGGAGGAAAGATAGAAAAAAAATGAATTCAACCTCGGCTAAATTTGAGCTCAGCGTTCAATTCGATTTCTAAAAAATAGAGTGAGAACAGAAAGGGGTCTATGAAAAAACTGGAATACAAGATAGGAAAGTGAAATAGTGTACTATATACTATACTTCGAATCGAATTCAATATAGCTAAATTCAATAGAGTTTTAATTCCTTCTTCCACTTAAACTTGAAAAATGAATTCTAAATTCTATTTAATATTTCTTACTCTATTATAGTGTATTGTGATTGGAACGAAATCTTTCATAATTTCAACTTAGCAACTTTTTTTTATTTATTTTTCTTTTTGCTAGTTACTTCAAGAGTAGCAAATAAGAAGAGTTTATTGAATCAAAAACTCAAACTAAAGGAGGGTCATGGCCAAGGGAAAAGATGCCCGAGTAACAGTTATTTTGGAATGTAGCAATTGTCTTCGAAACGGACTTAATAAGGAATCGAGAGGGATTTCCAGATATATTACTCAAAAAAATCGACACAATACGCCGAGTCGCTTGGAATTGAGAAAATTCTGTCCCTATTGTTACAAACATATGATTCACGGGGAGATAAAGAAATAAACCAACTCCAAGTTATTTTTATTTGTGTATCACTCTTATATCAGGAACAAAAAAAGTATGGAAAAATCCAAGCGACTCTTTCGGAAATCCAAACGATCTTTTCGTAGGCGTTTGCCCCCGATCCAATCGGGGGATCGAATTGATTATAGAAACATGAGTTTAATTAGTCGATTTATTAGTGAACAAGGAAAAATATTATCCAGACGGGTGAATAGATTGACCTTAAAACAACAACGATTAATTACTATTGCTATAAAACAAGCTCGTATTTTATCTTTATTACCCTTTCTTAATAATGATAAACAATTTGAAAGAAGCGAATCGACTGCCAGAGCTAATGGTCTTAGAATCCGGAATAAATAAAAAAAGTAGGCTTACTTTCCTCTTCAATTTGAATCCAAATTCAAATTCGACAACTGAAATAGAGTTTGATGTTTTATTCGAAGAATTCGAGAATCCAATCTAATCTTGATTGGATTTCTCCTACTTATCGTAAAAAAAAAACAAGAATCGGCGAAGAAGCAGTCTTTTTGTATTGGCTATTTATTGGACGTGTTTGGTTGCTCATTTCATTTTGAGCGACTTTATCTTTATCATACTAATTTTTATTCGACTTTCCCGGAGTTCATTCTCCAGAAAACGGCATTTTCAATAGTCGAACTTACAATTCCAATTTTTCCTTAAAATTGAAGAATTTATTTATTTTTGATCGAATTAGAAATCATATAAAGACAATTCCTATTTAATATAGCTATTTGTGCAACTATTTTACGATTAAAAAGCAACCGGTTCTTGTCCAGATTGTGTAGAAAATGACTATAACTATAGGATACAAAATTCTTACGAATTACTGCATTTATCCGAGCGATCCACAAACGACGAAAATCCCTCTTTCGCTTATCTCTATCTCGATTAGACGAAACCAAAGCTCTGATTTTCTGTTGTATAATTGTTCGAGTAAGTCTCGAATGAGCTCCACGAAAGCTTGACGCAAATAAACGAATTTTTGTTCGACGTCTACGAGCTATATATCCTCGTGTAATTCTGGTCATTGAATAAATGAAACCTTAATGAATAACTAATGGATTTCCTTTCTTTCAGTTATTCTTTTCCAATTTACTAGTTTAGTAATAACAACACGCATTCTTCCAATGTATAAAATAAGAATTCCAATGGCTTTTGCTACTATAACCTTCCCGCCCACGATTTATTTATTCCTGTTCATTTCTATTTATTTGAATTTCTTTTAATAGAATAGAATATTTTTTCTGTTTTCGTTTTTTGATACCTAGTATCGATACAATTTATTATTTTGAGTTGAATGCCTATATATATAAAAGGGAAATCGTGGGTTCCATCGTTTCTATGGTTCTTTCTAAAACGGTGAGGTCCTCTCTATACACCGGAGTCCTTTACTTCGACTTCATTTAATGAATATTAATTATTGCTAACTTGTACAGTTCACATTCTTTTGCTCTACCCATGATCTAGTAAAAAGTCTTTCACAATGAGATCTACTTATACAGTAACGATATTTAATTATGAAGATTTGCTGGGGTAGCTGACCCTCTTAGTCCGTTTTTCATAGTCAAATTGGGTTTTCAAAATAATAGTTGCTCGCTTAATGGATAAACATTCGTTACCAATGAGGAATTTTTTATCATCTTCAATTTTGAAAATGGAGTGAATTCAATTTGCACCAATGCAAACCATAAATTTCATATCCAATGGAAGAATCCAATAGATCTTTTTTAGTTTGATATAGTGAACGTACGTACTTCTTTCTTCGATTTGCCCTTTTATTCTATTTTAATTTAAATGAAATTATAGTACTGATCTTTGATACTGGAAAAGGGGGTTCCTTCTTTCTATTAGAAATGATCTGAACGAGTCGCGCATACACCCTAGTACATGTTCCTCGTCGCTGAGGGCATCCCCCAAGAGCGGGGGATTTCGTGACATTTCGGATTGGCTGTCTTGTGTTTCTAATAAGTTGTTTAATAGTTGGCATGTTGAATCGGATCCATAATGAATGGGTTGGTTTAGATTGATCCTAACCGGCTAATTATGAATTACTTTCCCATGGAATGGATGAATAAGATATTTTTGAATCCGGTAATAACTAAATAAAGAAATCAAAATTGTTGATTTATTTAAACTTATTCCCCCTACTGCAATTTTGATGCTATTTTTATTTTTTATTCAACTGCTACAAGATCAACAATTCCATGAGCTTGGGCTTCCGTTGCTGACATAAAAACATCCCTTTCCATATCTTCGGATACAACCCATAAGGGTTTGCCCGTTCTTTGTACATAAACCCTTGTAATGGTTTCTCGCAATTTGAGTAGTTCTTCTGCTTCTAGGATAAATTCTCCCGTTTGTGCCTCATAAAAAGAACTCGCAGGTTGATGTATCATTACCCTGATGATGGAACAAAAGGTTCTTCTATCTCGATTATGAGATGGAAAGAGATAAAGAAAAAAAGAAAGTATAGAACAACCGTACGGGCATCCTTTAGGCATTGCATACGGCTCTAGAATGGAATTCAGTTTGACCTTCCATCAAAGAATCATCAATTAAAAAGATAGAAAATATATAGAAATTATAAGGTTTATCGGATTGACATCGTCAAACGATCCAATTACCATCCTTCCTTTCCGATTTTAGAGTAGTTACCAAAATACTATGATGGCTCCGTTGCTTTATATATTTATCTCCTCTGTGATTCAGCAATCCCAAAGTTTTGATTTATTTTATTTTTACTCTTTTAAAATAAAAGTATATTCATATTTATATCAATAAATATAAATATCGGAATTTTTAAAAAGTCTTCGGTGGGAAAATAAAAAAAGGTTTGTGACGCTAAAATGGGTCCCGACAATAGCGAAGATAAAATGGGGAAGACCCTTCCTACTAATTTCATACTACTCTTTCGATATATAATTGAATGTTTTGAAAAAAAAAATTTGTATATCGAATTCGATGTGCCATGCTATTATTACTTAATTTTCCTAATTTCATGCATAGTCTTTTTTTCGTAAAAAATTCATTGGCGCCAAGCGTGAGGGAATGCTAGACGTTTGGTAATCTCTCCACCGACGAGTATAAAAGATCCCATTGAAGCCGCTAATCCCATGCATATTGTATGCACATCAGGTTGAACAAATTGCATAGTATCATAAATAGCGACCCCCGGGATTACCCATCCGCCAGGAGAGTTTATAAACAAATACAAATCCTTGTTATCATTCTCTATACTCAAATAAACCATAAGACCAATCAGTTGATTCGAGATCTCGCTATTAACCTCTTGGCCTAAAAAAAGTAATCTTTCTCGATAAAGTCGGTTGATTAGGATCAAATTTGTATCCCGTAAGAGCCGTACATGCACCTTTTGATGCATACGGTTCAACAAAAATTGAGAAAAAACAACTCAATGTGTAGATTCCAGCCCTCTTTCTTTTTCAAATTAAACTATTTATTATATATATATTATTTATTTAGTTTAGTTTTGAGAGCGGTTTCTTAATTCTAAGAAATTCGAAAATTTCGTATATTAATGAAACGAATTTTCTTCATTTTTTCAAGAACGAAATGAGTTCGTTTTGTGCCCCTTCCCTCTCAAAAAAAAAAATACATTAAGATTAAACATATCAAATTAACTTATCATTGATGCATTGCGTCTTCGTGATTTAATTTTAATCACGATGTTCTTTTCTTGTTCCTGAAAAGGTCTTTTCAATTCTTTTAGGTTTAGGCTCTACTCCGAGTAAAAATCTGCCCAATTTTGATTTGCACATATAGGACAAATGTCAATAATATAATATTACGTCTTTTTTTTACAACTTCATTTTTTTTTTTCAATTGATTTCATATCTTCTATCAATCAAAAATATTAAACATGTATTTATTTCTTTCCTCGCTGGATTCGTTTAAAGTGAAAAGTTTGAGAGTAATAGTAATCTCAAATATATTGAATATTATTCAATAATAATCTTTTATTATCTATGGGTATACGTAGTAATAAATAAAAAAGAAATTCAAAATGTTTTTTATAAAGGGAGCCCTAATACTTTACTTATGAAAACTTCATTTTAGTGTTCCAAAAAATTCAACCATAAATTATTCTAATTGCTAATATGAATTTGAATATCCCTCAAATCGAATTGCATTTCACGTTCCAAATTATTGGTAATTCAATCTTTTTTAGCCGAAACATAGGATATCTCAATCGGGGGAGAGAACGGGGGAAATCCCATATGACCAAATATATCTGACAAGTCGCACTATACGTCAACCCAAGAGGCATCTTCCTCTCCAGGACTTCGAAAAGGTACTTTTGGAACACCAATAGGCATAAAATGAAAGAAAAAAGAATTAAGTACTATATTGGACTTTGATATGGAAGCGTAACAATGCGTTTATTGGCTTAATAATATTGTCTTTTATCATATTTGAGTCATAAATCGATCAAAATGTTTACGATTCCGAATAGTTCTATTCCTAAATAGAGATGCATTTGTTGATCGAAAATGGGATTAACCCCATTGCGTATTGTTCCTTATCGGGTATAGAATAGATCTGCTTCTCTTTCTTACTAGGAACCAAATTGTTCCGTTTTTACTAAAAAAAAAAGAATAGAACAAATATTACTCCTTTCTTGAAAATAATTCCAAAAAGGGTAGGTTCATAGCATAGTTTTTGCTAATGCAATAAAGTTACATAGTGTCTATTTTTCGTTGATAAAGAGGTATTTCCATGGGTTTACCTTGGTATCGTGTTCATACCGTCGTATTGAATGATCCCGGTCGTTTGCTTTCTGTCCATATAATGCATACAGCCTTAGTTGCTGGTTGGGCTGGTTCGATGGCTCTATATGAATTAGCAGTTTTTGATCCCTCCGATCCCGTTCTTGATCCAATGTGGAGACAAGGTATGTTCGTTATACCGTTTATGACTCGTTTAGGAATAACCAATTCATGGGGCGGTTGGAGTATTACAGGGGGAACTATAACGAATCCGGGTATTTGGAGTTACGAAGGTGTGGCCGGTGCACATATTGTGTTTTCTGGGTTGTGCTTCTTAGCGGCTATCTGGCATTGGGTGTATTGGGATTTAGAAATATTTTGTGATGAACGTACAGGAAAACCCTCTTTGGATTTGCCCAAGATTTTTGGAATTCATTTATTTCTTTCAGGGTTGGCTTGTTTTGGTTTTGGCGCATTTCATGTAACAGGATTGTACGGGCCTGGAATATGGGTGTCCGATCCTTATGGCCTAACCGGAAAGGTACAACCTGTAAATCCAGCGTGGGGGGTAGAAGGTTTTGATCCTTTTATTCCGGGAGGAATAGCTTCTCATCATATTGCAGCGGGCACTTTAGGCATATTAGCAGGCCTATTTCATCTTAGTGTCCGTCCACCCCAACGTCTGTATAAAGGATTACGTATGGGAAATATTGAAACCGTGCTTTCCAGTAGTATCGCTGCTGTCTTTTTTGCCGCTTTTGTTGTTGCGGGAACTATGTGGTATGGTTCAGCAACTACCCCTATCGAATTATTTGGTCCCACCCGGTATCAATGGGATCAGGGATATTTCCAGCAAGAAATATATCGAAGAGTTGGCGCTGGATTAGCTCAAAATCAAAGTTTATCAGAAGCTTGGTCTAAAATTCCCGAAAAATTAGCTTTTTATGATTACATCGGGAATAATCCGGCAAAAGGGGGGTTGTTCCGAGCAGGATCAATGGACAACGGGGATGGAATAGCTGTTGGTTGGTTAGGGCATCCTATTTTTAGAGATAAAGAAGGGCGTGAACTTTTTGTACGCCGTATGCCTACTTTTTTTGAAACATTTCCGGTTGTTTTGGTAGACGGAGACGGAATTGTCAGGGCCGATGTTCCCTTTAGAAGGGCAGAATCGAAGTATAGTGTCGAACAAGTCGGTGTAACTGTTGAGTTCTATGGTGGCGAACTTAATGGAGTCAGTTATAGTGATCCTGCGACTGTGAAAAAATATGCGAGACGTGCTCAATTAGGTGAAATTTTTGAATTAGATCGTGCTACTTTGAAATCAGATGGTGTTTTTCGTAGCAGTCCAAGGGGTTGGTTTACCTTTGGGCATGCATCGTTTGCTCTGCTCTTCTTCTTCGGACACATTTGGCATGGTGCTAGAACCTTGTTTAGGGATGTTTTTGCTGGTATTGACCCGGATTTGGATGCTCAAGTGGAATTTGGAGCATTCCAAAAACTTGGAGATCCAACGACAA